ATAATTAATTAAAATATTTATATGAAATTTTATTGCAAATGGTATAGTTAAATATTGAATTAATTTTATTAATTAAATTATAAAATTATTTATATATATATATATATATATTAAATATTTAATTTATTATTTTTATATAAATAAATTAAATATTTAATATATTTATATATATATATATATAATAAAATTATTGTAAAAAAATAATTATTAATTATATTAATATATAAATTATTTATTAAATTTTAAAATTTTATATAGCAATTTTATATTTATATTTAATATTATAAAAAAGAAAGAGAGAGAAATATATATAATTTAATAATTAATATTTATTATTTTAATTTATTTAAATAATTAATATAAATTAAATATTTAAAATAAAAAAAAAAAAAAAAAAAATCTATGTGAAAAAATTTACAAATAAATAAATTTTTTATGGTTTATAAATTTTATTTTAAGTTTATTTTACATGTAAATTTTAGTGTTATATATTAATTATTTAAATAATATTTAATTTTTTCTTGCAGTAATTAATTTTAAAAATTTAAGAAATTAAGATTTAGTAATATTTAAATTAATAACTAATTTTGTGCCAGCAGTTGCGGTTATACAAAAATTAATTTAAAATTTTTTAGTTATTAATAATTAATTAAATTAATAATTTAAATTAAAAATTATTAGGTGAAATTTTAATTTTTTAAAAAATTATTTTATAATTATGAATTAATAAATTTTATAAAAAACTAGGATTAGATACCCTATTATTAAAAAATTAAATTAAAAATACTAAAATAGTAGGTAATTTATTGAAACTTAAATAATTTGGCGGTATTTTAGTTTATTTAGAGGAATCTGTTTAATAATTGATAATCCACGAATAAATTTACTTAATTTAAAATTTTGTATATCGTTGTTAAAAAAATATTTTTTAATAATAATAATATTTAAAAATTTGAATTAAAAATTAAATCAGATCAAGATGCAGATTATAATTAAGAATATAATGGATTACAATAAATTTATTTAAATTGGATTTTAATATGAAAAGATTAAATGAAATTGGATTTAAATGTAATTTTATAAAATTTTATAAAATGATTAATAATTAAAATATGTACATATTGCCCGTCGCTTTCATTTATAAATTGGAATAAGTCGTAACAAAGTAGAGGTACTGGAAAGTGTTTCTAGAAAGATCAAATTAGAGCTTGAATAAGTATTTCATTTACATTGAAAAGATATTATATTTTAATTAATTTGGTGGGGTATAATTAATAAATAGTTAATTAATAAAAGAAATTTTAATATTATAAATATTTAATGGGGGTTAAAGTATTTTTAATAGAAAAAATTTGAAATTTTATAGTAAATTAGTATTGTGAAAGAAATTTGAAATAATAATTTAAATAAAAATTAATTTTTAAGTAAATTTAATTTATTGTATCTTGTGTATCAGAGTTTATTAAAAAAATTTTTTTTTAGTAAAATTTCTCGAATTTAAAAGAGTTAATTAATTAATAAATTTATTGTTTCATAAATATTTTAAATAATTAATTAGAAATGAAATGTTATTCGTTTTTAAATATATCTAGTTATTTTAGAAAAAAATTTAATTTTTAATTTAAACTTAAAATTAATTAATTAATTAATTAATTTTAAGTTTAAATTTAATATTTTAAGGGATAAGCTTTAATTTAAATTTTTATAATAAATTAATTAATAATTGAAAATTTTATAATTTATATTGTTAATAAATTTTAATTTATTATAAATAATTTCAATAAAATTTAAAATTTAATTAAAATTTAATTTTTTATAAAAAAATTTTTTTTAATAATAAAAAATTAGTTATAATGATAAAATTAGTATATAAATAAATAGTTGAATTTAAATTAATTATTATAAAAAAGTTATTTTAAAGGAATTCGACAAAAAGTTATATTCACCTGTTTATCAAAAACATGTCTTTTTGGGTAATAATTTAAAGTCTAATCTGCCCACTGATTTTATAATTAAAGGGCTGCAGTATATTGACTGTACAAAGGTAGCATAATCATTAGTCTCTTAATTGGTGACTTGTATGAAAGATTGGATGAAATATAGATTGTCTCTAAAATATTTATAGAAATTAATTTTTTAATTAAAAAGTTAAAATAAATTAAAAAGACGAGAAGACCCTATAGAGTTTTATAATTATTAATTTTTAATTTTTTAATTAATAGTTTATTTTAAATATTAAAAATTATTTTGTTGGGGTGATAAAAAAATAAATAAAACTTTTTTTAATATAAAACATAAATAAGTGATTAATTGATCCAAATTTTTTGATTATAAGAAAAAATTACCTTAGGGATAACAGCGTAATTTTTTTTTTTAGTTCGTATAAGAAAAAAAGTTTGCGACCTCGATGTTGGATTAAGATAAAATTTAAATGCAGAAGTTTAAAATTTTGATCTGTTCGATCATTAAAATCTTACATGATCTGAGTTCAAACCGGTGTAAGCCAGGTTGGTTTCTATCTTTTAAATATTTTTATATTTTAGTACGAAAGGATTAAATATAATAATTAAATTAAGTTAAATTGAATTTTATTAAAAAAAATAATAAATTTGACTATTTTGGCAGAAAAATGTAATGATTTTAGAATTCATCAATGTATAATTAATTTATATGTATAGTAAATGATATTAAATGATTTAATAATAATTTTAGTTGGTTTATTAATTTTAATTTTAGGTGTTTTAATTGGTGTTGCTTATTTAACTTTATTAGAGCGTAAAGTTTTAGGTTATATTCAAATTCGAAAAGGTCCTAATAAAGTTGGTTTAATTGGTATTTTTCAACCATTTTCTGATGCAATTAAGTTATTTACTAAAGAAACTACTTATCCTAATTTTTCTAATTATTATTGTTATTATTTTTCACCTACTGTTAGATTTATTTTATCTTTAGTAATTTGAGTATTAATTCCTTATTATTTTAATATAATTAGATTTAATTTAGGATTGATGTTTTTTCTTTGTTGTACAAGTATGGGGGTTTATACGGTTATAATTGCTGGTTGATCTTCTAATTCAAATTATGCTTTACTTGGGGGTTTACGTGCTGTTGCTCAGACAATTTCTTATGAAGTTAGAATAGCTTTAATTTTATTGTCAAGAATTGTTATAATTTTAGATTTTAATTTAATGAGTTTTTATTATTATCAAAAAATAATTTGAATAATATTAATAATAATTCCATTATCATTAATGTGAGTTTCTTCAATATTAGCTGAAACTAATCGAACTCCTTTTGATTTTGCTGAGGGGGAAAGAGAGTTAGTTTCTGGATTTAATATTGAATATAGAAGTGGGGGTTTTGCATTGATTTTTTTAGCTGAATATTCTAGAATTTTATTTATAAGAATTTTATTTGTAATTGTTTATATAGGGGGTTATGAGTTGAGTTTATTTTTTTATTTAAAATTAAGATTTATTTCTTTTTTATTTATTTGAGTTCGGGGAACTTTACCTCGTTATCGTTATGATAAATTAATGTATTTATGTTGAAAGAGTTATTTACCAGTTTCTTTAAATTTTTTATTATTTTTTTTAGGTTTAAAAATTTTTTTTTAATTTGATTATTTTTAGTATATAAATTAATAGAATAATAATTCTTTCTTAAGTTTTCAAAACAAATGCTTTAACAAGCTCATTAATTAGTTAAAAATTAAATTATCTCAATATTTTCTTAATATAGGGTTAATAATAAAATAACTGAAATATAAAATAGTTAGAATTTGTCCTGTAATAATATATGGGTTTTCTACAGGTCGTGCTCCAATTCAAGTTAATAAAATAACTATTATAATAAAAAATCAAAATAATAATTGGTTTAATGGGTAAAATTGTAATCCTTGTATTTTTTTATTAAAAGTAAATGGTAAAATAATTAAAATTAAGATTGATATTACTAAGGCAATTACACCCCCTAATTTATTGGGAATAGATCGTAAAATTGCGTAAGCAAATAAAAAATATCATTCAGGTTGAATATGAATGGGGGTAACTAAAGGATTAGCGGGGATAAAATTATCAGGATCTCCTAATAGATATGGGTTAATTAAAGTTAATATGGTTAATAAGAAAATTAAAATAATAAATCCAATTAAATCCTTAAAAGTAAAAAATGGATGAAATGGAATTTTATCTAAGTTTCTATTAATCCCTAAAGGATTATTTGATCCTGTTTGGTGTAAAAATAATAAATGAATTATAGTTAATATTAAGATAATAAATGGTAAAAGAAAATGGAAAGTATAAAATCGAGTTAATGTAGCATTGTCAACTGCAAAACCTCCTCAAATTCAATTTACTAATATATTTCCTAAGTATGGGATTGCTGATAATAGATTAGTAATTACTGTTGCTCCTCAAAATGATATTTGACCTCAAGGTAAAACATAACCTATAAATGCTGTTGCTATTAGTATAAATAAGATAATAACCCCAACAAATCAGGTATATATTAAGTTAAAAGATTCATAATAAATACCTCGTCCAATGTGAATATAAATACAAATAAAAAAGAATGATGCTCCATTTGCGTGTAGGGTACGGATTATTCACCCATAATTAACATTTCGGCAAATATAATTAACTCTATAAAAAGCTATTTCAATATTAGCTGTATAATATATAGTTAAAAATAATCCTGTTAAAATTTGAATTATTAAACATAATGCAAGTAATGATCCAAAATTTCATCAAATTGAGATATTTGATGGTGTTGGTAGGTCAATTAGAGATCCATTAATAATTTTTAAAATTGGGTGAGTTTTTCGAATTGGTTTAAAATTATTTATCATTAGTTATTAAAAGTTCGTAAAGGTCCAAAAAAAATATTTGTAATTTTTACAACTGCAATTAGTGTAATAAATAAATAAATAATTAATAATAATATTAATATTGATGAATTGTTATTATATAATTTATTTAAATTAATTTTATTTTCATTATTAAAAAATATAAAATTTATAAAGTTATCTATTTCAGAATTATTGATTAAATTTATTCAATTTAAATTTTTTATAAAAATAAATTGAATTAAAATTATTATAAATATTATAATGAAAAATATATTTTTAAGATTATTTGAAAATAAAAATAATTCATTTGATGCAACACTTGAAACATAAATAAATAAAACTAATAAACCCCCTAAAAAAGTTAAAAAAAGAATATATGAAAATCAGTAAGTTTTAATTAATATTCCTGATAGTAAACATGTTAGTAATGTTTGAATTAAAATTAATATTCCTATTGATAGAGGATGGGTTATAAAATATATAAGTATTGATAATAAAAGAATAAATATAGATAAAGTTAGTTTTATCATTAATTAAATAAAAACAAAAAATAGTTTAATAAAAATAGTAATTTTGGAGATTATAGATAAAGATGTGTCTTTTTTTTTGAGTTTTTAAAGATTATTTCTTAATTTTGGTTTACAAGACCAATGTTTTATTTTAAACTATAAAAACTTAAAAATAAATAAATGATAATTTTAAATATATGAATTATTATTATTTTAATATTTTTTATTGGTAACTTAATTTTTGTTTCTAAAAATAAACATTTAATAATTGTTTTATTAAGATTAGAATTTATTGTGTTAAGAATTTTTTTTTTTTTTTTAATTTTTTTAATAATAATTGATTATGATATGTATATATTAATGGTATTTTTAGTATTTTCTGTTTGTGAGGGGTCATTAGGGTTATCTATTTTAGTTTCAATAATTCGTACTCATGGTAATGATTATTTTCAAAGATTTAATTTAATTTAAAATGATAAAAATTTTAATATATATAATTTTTATAATTCCTTTATGTTTTATAAAAAAAATATTTTGAATGGTTCAAATATTTTTATTAATATTAGCATTTATTTTTATAAATTTGTCTGTAAATTTAGGAAATTTTAATTTGAGTTATTTATATTCTTGTGATTTAATTTCTTTTGGTTTAATTTTATTAAGAATTTGAATTTGTTCTTTAATAATTATATCTAGAGAAAATTTATTTAAGTTAAATTATTATGTTAATTTTTTTTTATTAAATATTATATTATTATTAATTTTATTATTTTTAACTTTTAGAGTTATAAATTTATTTATATTTTATTTATTTTTTGAGGGTAGATTAATTCCTACGTTATTATTAATTATTGGTTGGGGTTATCAGCCTGAGCGAATTCAAGCTGGTATATATTTAATATTTTATACTTTATTTGCTTCGTTACCATTATTAATAGGGTTATTTTATATTTATGTAGAAATTGATAGAATGATGTTTTATTTTTTGAAATTTTTTAATATAAATTATATTTTATTATATATTAGAATAGTTTTAGCTTTTTTAGTAAAAATGCCAATATATTTTGTTCATTTATGATTACCTAAGGCTCATGTAGAAGCTCCTGTATCTGGGTCAATAATTTTAGCTGGAATTATATTAAAGTTGGGGGGTTACGGCTTATTACGGGTTTTAGTTTTTTTACAAGAAATTAATTTAAAATTAAATTATATTTGAATTATTATTAGATTATTGGGAGGTTTTTACATTAGTTTAAAGTGTTTTTGTCAAGTTGATATTAAATCTTTAATTGCCTATTCTTCGGTAGCCCATATAAGAATTGTAATTAGAGGGATTATAGTGATAAATTATTGGGGGTATTTTGGTTCCTATATTATAATAATTGGTCATGGATTATGTTCTTCTGGGATATTTTGTCTTGCAAATATTAATTATGAACGTTTACATAGACGAAGATTATTTATTAATAAGGGTATAATAAATTTTATACCTTCTATAAGATTGTGGTGATTTTTATTAATATCTTCAAATATATCAGCTCCTCCCTCATTAAACCTATTAGGGGAAATTAGATTAATTAATAGAATAATGAGATGATCTTGGTTATCTATGTTAATATTAATATTAATTTCTTTTTTTAGAGCCGGTTATAGATTATACCTGTATTCTTTTACCCAACATGGAAAAATTTTTCATGGTATATATAGATTTTATTGTGGTGTTTCTCGTGAATATTTATTATTACTGTTACATTGATTACCTTTAAATATTATGATTTTAAAAATTGAATATATAATAATTTAAAAAATTTAAATAATTTAATAAAAATATTGATTTGTGGTGTCAAATATATGATAAATATCATTTTAAATTATTAATAATAAGAATATCTGTTTTCTGTTTTTTGTTTTTTTATTTTTTTTTAGAATAATTAATTTATTTTTAATAATTTATTTTATTATAAATAATATTGTATTTTTTTTTGAGTGAGAAATTATTTCTTTAAATTCTGTTAGAATTGTAATATCTATTTTATTGGATTGAATATCTCTTTTATTTATAATATTTGTTTTATTAATTTCTTCTGTTGTTATTTATTATAGAAAGAGTTATATAAGTTCTGAGTTAAATTTATTTCGTTTTATTATTTTAGTTTTATTATTTGTACTTTCTATAATTTTACTAATTATTAGTCCTAATATTATTAGAATTTTATTAGGGTGGGATGGATTAGGTTTAGTTTCTTATTGTTTAGTTATTTACTATCAAAATTTAAAATCTTATAATGCTGGGATATTAACAGTTTTATCTAATCGAATTGGTGATGTATTAATTTTAATAGTTATTTCTTGAATATTAAATTATGGTAGATGAAATTATATTTTTTATTTAAATTTTATAAGAAATGATTTAGTAATAGAAGTTATTAGAATTATGATTATTTTTGCTGCAATAACAAAAAGAGCTCAAATTCCTTTTAGTTCATGATTACCAGCAGCTATAGCTGCTCCAACTCCAGTTTCTGCTTTAGTTCATTCTTCTACTTTAGTAACTGCTGGGGTTTATTTATTAATTCGTTTTAATTTAATAATTATAAATACATTTTTTATTAAAATTTTATTATTATTAGGTATAATAACTATATTTATAGCTGGAATTTCTGCTAATTATGAATTTGATTTAAAAAAGATTATTGCTTTATCAACTTTAAGACAATTAGGTTTAATAATAAGAATTTTAAGTATAGGGTTTCCAGATTTAGCTTTTTTTCATTTATTAACTCATGCTATATTTAAGGCTTTATTATTTATATGTGCTGGGGTAATTATTCATATAATAAATGATATTCAAGATATTCGTTATATGGGGGGTATTAGATTATATTTACCTTTAACTTCTTTATGTTTAAATATTTCTAATATAGCTTTATGTGGTATTCCGTTTTTAGCTGGGTTTTATTCTAAGGATTTAATTTTAGAGATAGTAAGTTTTAGAAATTTAAATATGTTTGTATTTTTTTTTTATTATGTTTCTACTGGTTTAACTATATATTATACTATTCGTTTATTAATATATTTAATAATTAATGATTTTAATTTATTATCTGTTTATAATTTATATGATGAGGATTATGTTATATTAAAAAGAATATTATTATTATTATTTATAAGAGTGGTGAGAGGGAGATTATTAAGATGAATTATTTTTTATTATCCTTATATGATTTATTTACCTTTTAATTTAAAAATGATAGTAATTTATGTTAGATTATTAGGGGCTTTAATGGGATTTTTAGTGAGAAATATAAATATTTATAGATTAAATAAATTTTTAATAACTTATAATTTAAGAAGATTTTTATGTTTAATATGATTTATACCAAGATTATCTACTTATGGGGTAAGATATTATTTTTTAAATTATGGTCAAAATTTATTAAAAATTGTAGATATAGGGTGAAGAGAGTTATATAGAGGTCAAGGTATGGTTAAGATTATTAAAAAGTATTCTATTTTTTATAGAATTTTTCAAATAAATAATTTAAAAATTTATTTATTTAGATTTATTTTATGAATAGTAATTTATATGTATATATTATTAATTAATATTTATTTAAATAGCTTATAAATTAGAGTATAATATTGAAGATATTAGGGAGATTATTTAATCTTTAAATATATTTATAAAAAAAAATTTTTTATTTTTACAATGAAAATGTAAAGTTTTATTTTAAACTATATAAATAAAAAGAAATATTAATGGAATTTAACCACTAAAAATTAAGTTAGCAGCTTAATTTTAAATATTATATTTCTTTAATTGGAATAAAAAATTCAATTTTATCATTAACAGTGATATACCTCTATTTGGTTTCAATTAATGAAAATTAATAAATAAGGAGTAGTGTAAACTCTAATTTTTAAGTCGAAATTAAATGCAAATTTTGCTTCTTATTTAAGATAAATTAAATGAAATTAATATTTTTTGATTGCAAATCAAATGTTTTAAATAAACTATAATCCTTAATTAGTTCAATTTAATATATTTTGGTTTCATTCATGGTATAAACCTATTAATAAAATAATAATAAAAAAAAATCTAATTTTTATTCAATTAAGAAAATTTACTAATTTAAAAGTAAAAATAATTGGGAAAATTAATGCAATTTCTACATCAAAAATTAAGAAAATTACTGTAATTAAAAAAAAATGTAGTGAAAATGGAATTCGTGCCGATGATTTAGGGTCAAACCCACATTCAAATGGGGAGCATTTTTCTCGGTCTATAAATGATTTTTTAGATAATAAAATTGATAAAAATATTATGATATTAGAAATTATTATAATTACTAAGGTAATAGTTGATATTAAAATAATTATTTATATTAAATTTTGATTAAACTTTTTGATTGGAAATCAAATATACTAAATATATTATATAAATAATTAATTTCCTCATCAATAGATTGAAATATAAAGGAATAATCATACAACATCTACAAAATGTCAATATCAAGCTGCTGCTTCAAATCCGAAGTGATGATTTCTTGAAAAGTGTTTATTTAATTGTCGAAAAAAACATACAGTTAAAAAAATAGTTCCAATAATTACATGAAGTCCGTGAAAACCTGTTGCTATAAAAAATGTAGATCCATAAATTCTATCAGCAATTGAAAATGGGGCTTCTAAATATTCATATGCTTGAAGAATAGTAAAATAAATTCCTAAAGAGATTGTTAAAAATAAACTTTGGATAACTTGAGTATAGTTATTTTCTATTAATGCATGATGAGCTCAAGTTACAGTTATTCCTGATCTAATTAGAATAATAGTATTTAATAGTGGAATTTGAAAGGGATTAAATGGGTAAATTCTTAGTGGTGGTCAAATAGCTCCAATTTCAATATTAGGAGATAATCTTCTGTGAAAAAAAGCTCAAAAAAATGAAATAAAAAATAAAATTTCTGAGACAATAAATAGGATTATTCCTCATTGTAATCCTTTAGTTACTAAAATTGTATGTTTACCTTGAAATGTTCCTTCTCGGCAGACATCTCGTCATCATTGATAAAGGGTTAAAATTGTAATAATATAACCTAAAATCAATAAATTTATATTAAAGTTGTGAAATCATTTTACTATTCCAGTCACTAAAGTTAAAACTCCAATTGATCCAGTTAAAGGTCATGGACTATAATCTACTAAATGATATGGGTGATAATTAAAGTTGTTTTTCATTAATTAACTTCTCTAGAATATAGTGTTCTTAGAATAGCAATTACATAAGATTGAATTACTGCAACTGCAGATTCTAAAATTAAAAGAAGAATTTGAATAAAGATTAAAATTATAATGAAAATATAAGATAAGTTTGTTCCAGTTCTTCTTAATAAAGTTATTAATAGATGTCCTGCAATTATATTGGCTGTTAATCGGACAGCTAAAGTTCCTGGGCGAATAATGTTTCTAATAGTTTCAATTAATACTATAAATGGTATTAATACTGTTGGGGTTCCTTGAGGAATTATGTGGGAGAATATGTGTTGGTAGTTATTAATTCATCCGTATAATATAAAACTTAATCATAAAGGTAAAGATAAAGTTAGTGTTAAGGTTAAATGACTTGTTCTAGTAAAAATATATGGAAATAGCCCTAAAAAATTATTAAATAAAACAAAAGAAAATAAAGAAATAAAAATAAAAGTTGAACCATTAAAATAATTATTTTTTAGTAATGTTTTAAATTCCTTGTGTAGTGAGTTTAAAATAAAATTTCATATTAAATAATGTCGATTAGGGATTAATCAAAAAGAATATGGGATAAATATTAAACCTAAAAGAGTTCTGATTCAATTAATTGGTAAATTAAATAAATTTGTTGAAGGGTCAAAAATTGAAAATAAATTGCTTATCATTTTCAAATTAAATTAGTTTTAGATTTAATATTAATTAAATTATTTTTTATATTATTTGAGTTATAATAAATATAATAATTTATGATATTAAAGATTAAAAAAATAATAATAAAAAAAATTAAAGATAAAATTCAATTAATTGGTATTATTTGAGGGATAAAAGAATATTACTAATGTAATAATTTAAATTTGACATATTTATGTTATAAATTAACTAATTCTTTATCATTAGAAGTAATTGCTAATTTACTATAAAGTGGTTTAAGAGACCAATACTTGCTTTCAGTCATCTAATGAAGAATAATTATTAATTCAATTAATAAAATTTTTAATTGAAATTCTTTCAATAACAATTGGTATAAATCTATGATTTGCTCCACAAATTTCAGAGCATTGACCATAATAAATTCCTGGTCGATTAATAAAAAAATTTGTTTGATTTAAACGTCCAGGATTGGCATCTACTTTTACTCCTAATGATGGGATAGTTCATGAATGAATTACATCTGTTGCAGTAACTATAATTCGAATTTGATTATTTATTGGTAATACAATTCGATTATCTACATCTAATAAACGAAAATTATTAGGATTTAGGTCATTTGAGGGAATTATATATGAGTCAAATTCAATATTATGAAAGTCTGAGTATTCATATCTTCAATATCATTGATGACCAATAGATTTTAATGTAATTAAAGGATTATTTAATTCATCTAATAAGTATAATAATCGTAATGATGGTAGTGCAATAAAAATTAATGTAATAGCTGGTAAAATAGTTCAAATTATTTCAATTATTTGACCTTCTAATAAGAATCGATTAATGTATTTATTGAAAAATAAATTTAATATTAAATATCCTACTAAAATAGTAATTATAATTAAAATAATTAATGTGTGGTCATGAAAAAAAATGATTTGTTCTATTAATGGTGATGCTCCATTTTGTAAATTTAAATTAGATCAGGTTGCCATTTCTAAAAAAAGGATAATCCTTTATAAATGGGGTTTAAATCCATTACATATAATCTGCCATATTAGAAGTTTCTTAAAATTGGAAGTTCATTATAAGAGTGTTCAGCAGGAGGTAAAGCTTGGTATCACTCAATTGATGATGGCATATTTAATGGGAATAAAGCAATTCGTTGAAAAATTATTGATTCTCAGATAATAATTAAAATTATTATTACAGCTAATAATGAGATATATGACCCTAAAGATGAAATTAAGTTTCATGAAATATATGAGTCTGGATAATCGGAATATCGTCGTGGTATTCCTGCTAACCCTAAGAAATGTTGTGGGAAAAAAGTTAAATTAACTCCTAAGAATATAATAAAAAATTGAATTTTAAGTAAATATGGGTTTAGTGATAATCCTGTAAATAATGGGTATCAGTGAATGAATCCTCCTATAATAGCAAATACAGCCCCTATAGATAAAACATAGTGAAAATGGGCTACAACATAATAAGTATCATGTAATGTAATATCGATTGAAGAATTGGCTAAAATTACTCCTGTTAATCCCCCTACAGTAAATAAAAATACAAACCCTAATCTTCATAAAATTGAAGGTCTATAATTAATTTGAGTTCCATGTAAGGTTGCTATTCAACTAAAAATTTTAATTCCTGTTGGTACGGCAATAATTATAGTTGCTGAGGTGAAATATGCTCGGGTATCAATATCCATTCCTACTGTGAACATATGATGAGCTCAAACAATAAAACCTAATAACCCAATTGCTATTATAGCATAGATTATTCCTAAACATCCAAATGTTTCTTTTTTTGTTCTTTCTTGAGAAATAATGTGAGAGATTATACCAAATCCTGGTAAAATTAAAATATAAACTTCTGGGTGCCCAAAAAATCAAAATAAATGTTGATATAAGATAGGATCACCTCCTCCAGCAGGATCAAAAAATGATGTATTTAAATTTCGATCAGTTAATAATATAGTGATTGCACCTGCTAATACTGGTAAGGATAATAATAATAAGAATGCTGTAATTCCTACAGCTCAAACAAATAATGGTATTTGGTCAAAAGATAAATTATTAATTCGTATATTAATAATTGTTGTAATAAAGTTTACGGCTCCTATAATTGATGAAATTCCGGCTAAGTGAAGAGAGAAAATTGCTAAATCTACTGAACTTCCTCTATGAGCAATGTTAGATGAGAGAGGGGGGTAAACTGTTCAACCAGTTCCTGCTCCATTTTCAACAATGCTACTAGAAATTAAAAGGGTGAGAGAGGGGGGTAAAAGTCAAAATCTTATATTATTTATTCGAGGGAATGCCATATCAGGTGCTCCTAATATTAAAGGAACTAATCAATTACCAAATCCTCCAATTATAATTGGCATAACTATAAAAAAAATTATAATAAAGGCATGGGCTGTAACAATTGTATTGTAAATTTGATCATCTCCAATTAAAGATCCGGGGGTTCCTAATTCTGCTCGAATTAATAATCTTAATGAAGTTCCTACTATTCCTGCTCAAATTCCGAAAATAAAATATAATGTTCCAATATCTTTATGATTTGTGGAGTAAAGTCATTTTCGCTAAATAAATAAAATGGCTGAGTTAAAGCGATAAATTGTAAATTTATTTACGAGAAAAAAATTCTCTTTTATTAAGTCTTATATTCAATAATGATATAAAATTGCAAATTTTAAGGGGTAAATTATTTACTAAGGCTTAAAGAGAAGTTCTTTATAAATAATTTTGAAGATTATTAGTTTATTTTAACTTAAAACCTTATAAAAATAAAAAAGTTCTTAAAATTATTCCTATAATAGAAATTAAAGAAAAAAAATTAATAATATTTATTAAGTTGTTTTTAAAATTAATTTTAAATCATTTTATTTTAAAATAATTAAATATAAATGATGAATAAATAATTCGAATATAAAAATAAATGGTAATTAGTCTTCTTATTACTATAATAAATGTTAAAAGATAAAATTTATTAATTATTAAAAAATTAATTACAATTCATTTAGGTAAAAATCCTATGAAAGGGGGGAGTCCTCCTAGAGATATAAAATTAATTAATAAATTTAATTTAATTATAAAATTTATGTTGTTAATAAATAATTGGTTAATAAAAAATATATTTAAATTGTAAAATAAAAAAAATATAATTCTAATTAAAAATGAATATATTATAAAATAAAATATTCATAAATTTTCTCTAATTAATATTGTAAAAATTATTCAACCTAAGTTATTGATTGAAGAAAATGCTATTAATTTACGTAAGGAAGTTTGATTTAATCCACCAATAGCTCCAATTATTACATTTATAATAATAATAAAATATAAAAAATTAAAATTTAAATAATAAGAAAGTAAGATTAGGGGTGTAATTTTTTGTCAAGTTATTAATAGAAAATTATTAAATCAAGATAATCCTTCTGAGATATTGGGGAATCAAAAATGAAATGGGGTTGATCCTATTTTTATTAATAATGAAGAATTAATTATAATTGAAATAAAGTTATTTATTTCAAAATTTTTTATTAAAATTATTTTTATAAGAATTGAAAATAAAAAATTTATTGATGCAATAGATTGGGTAAGAAAATACTTTAAAGAAGCTTCTGAAGATAATAAATTATTAGAGTTGGAAATTAGGGGGATAAATCTTAATAAATTAATTTCTAATCCAATTCAACAACCAAATCAAGAATTAGAAGAAATTGAAATTATAGTTCTAAAAAATAAAATAAATAAAAAAAATATTTTATTAGAATTAAATAAATAATAGATATAAAATAATTACTATTTGTAATAAAAAAATTTTAAAAATTTTTATAAATATATTATATTTTAGTGTATGATGCACAATAGTTTTTGATACTATTAGATATAGTTTAATTCTATAAAATATAATAAAGGTAGAAAAACTACTTAATTTATCCTATCAGAATAATCCTTTAATCAGGCACTTTATTTTTAAAAAAAAGGGTTATCCTTTATATTTGAGGTATGAGCCCAAAAGCTTATTTTAGCTTATTTTTAA